GGAAAGGGTGTCGGGCAGCGTTAAAAGCGTTTTCTTTGGGGAAATCTCTTTCTACCGGGAATTCCAAAAGTTTTTTTGTGCAACAAACAAATAAAAAATAAAAAAAGTAATACAAAAAATGTTGGAATAATCTCAATCTACCCGACTCAAAAATAGACTCATTCCAAAAAAAGTTCCTGATTTTCCTTCCCTAGGCTCTTAGAATCTGTAAAATTAGAATTTTTATCTTTACCTTAAAAAAAACTTTCTTTTTTTGGACAAAAAACACAAGAGAATTCGTTTTGTTTCTTTTCTCATTTCCAAGGTGGGGAGTCTTTTTTTCCCCATCCACCTATTTGTTCCAATAATATAAAGTTTTCTCTGTTCTATATAGCCACGTTTTCGCTAGATCTATAGAAGACTGGGTAGCAAATCTTTGTTTCCTCAAATTTCTCAAATTTGAGAAATTGATTGATTGTTGATCCAATTTATAAACCCTTTTGTACAACCTTCTTACTTTTATTTTTGTGTTTTCTTTAAATTCCTATATAGACTCCGGTATATTTCTCACCACCAATCCACTAAAAAATACTTGGTGAAGATATTCTGGATAAATTATGTGGAAATTTTGAATGATCAAAAATCGATTCTTTTTTTTTCATTGATAAAATGGATTTGTTGATTTCTATTTTTGAAATCAAATAAATCAAAAACAGTCCATTACATTAAAACAAAATTTCCTTTGGGGGTTCTATCCCTTAATTCATAATTCATAGTAGGACTATTTTGTTTTACAATAGTTCAAGCCGAGGAGAGTATAAAAGACACGAAAATCAAACGAAGATCCTAAATTAAAATAATGAACCTTCAAATACCTATTTGAACTAATTTTTATTCATCTATTTGAATCTTTCCTAAAAAATATTGCACCCACTTGAATTCTTAAATCTAGACGATTGCTTATTCATAGGCTATTATGAGTTCAAGACAGGCCGCTATGGTGAAATTGGTAGACACGCTGCTCTTAGGAAGCAGTGCTAGAGCATCTCGGTTCGAGTCCGAGTGGCGGCATGTCATCTACTAAAAAAAGTAAATACATCCTATAATGAATTCAATTCGCCATTTCGATTTATTAATTATATTTATTTATATATTAATTATCTAATAAATGGACTCCTCTTTTTTAAATTTTTTTATGATTATGATATTTTCAACCTTAGAGCATATATTAACTCATATTTCTTTTTCGATCGTTTCAATTCTAATTACAATTCATTTGATAAGCTTTTTAGTTGATGAAATTGTAAAACTGTATGATTCATCCGAAAAGGGCATGATAATAACTTTTTTCTGTATAACAGGATTATTAGTTACTCGTTGGATTTATTCAGGACATTTTCCACTAAGTGATTTATATGAATCATTACTCTTCCTTTCATGGAGTTTTTCCCTTATTCATATAGTTCCATATTTCAAAAAAAAGAAAAATATCCTAAGCACAATAATTGGGCCCAGTGCTATTTTTACCCAAGGCTTTGCTACTTCAGGTCTTTTAACTGAAATACACGAATCCACAATATTAGTACCCGCTCTTCAATCGGAGTGGTTAATAATGCACGTAAGTATGATGATATTAGGCTATGCGGCACTTTTGTGCGGATCATTATTATCCGTATCACTTCTAGTCATTACAGTTAGAAAAAGGAGAAAGTTTTTTCCTACGAGTCATCATTTATTAAATTTGAACGGGTCCCTTTTCTTTGGTGAAATCGAATCCATGACTGAACGAAGTAATGTTTTACAAAATACTTATTCTTTTTCCCAAAAGAATTATTATAGGTCACAATTGATTCAACAATTGGATTATTGGAGTTATCGGGTTATTAGTCTAGGATTTCTCTTTTTAACCATAGGAATTCTTTCTGGAGCAGTATGGGCTAACGAAGCATGGGGATCCTATTGGAGTTGGGACCCAAAAGAAACGTGGGCTTTTATTACTTGGCTCGTATTCGCTATTTATTTGCATACTCGAACAAATAGAAAACTGAAGGGTACAAATTCAGCAATTGTGGCGTCTATTGGATTTCTTATAATTTGGATATGCTATTTTGGGGTCAATCTATTAGGAATAGGACTACATAGTTATGGTTCATTTACATTTAATTGAATTAAAATGAAAGGGGGGGTTCTTGCGAATAGGAATAGAAAAGTAAAAGTCTACAGCGCATATCAGATAAAAGAATTTGGTGTGAACTGGCAAGAACCCGGCGAATTACTAAATATTTAGTGATTCGCCGGGTTCTTGCCAGTTGAAATTCATTTCTTTACTTAACGTACGAGAAGAAGAAAAGGCTTTTTTCTTGTCAGTGTACAAGAAATCGTTTTAAAATTCATCAAAACTATCTATAAAAAAAATTAGATAGAATAACTTCAACCTTTTCAACTGAGAGTGAAAGAATGAAATCGGGGTACATACCAATACCTAGTATTGGTAAAAAAATAGCGATCGAAAGAAATAACT